TTTATTTTTCGGAAGGAAAGGGAAAAAATAATACCTAAACTCTAAACTAGAGTAAAAAGGCTAATCAGTTATTTCTTCCACGGACCCGAGGATACCAATATTAGCACTGATGGTACGAAAATGTAATTCGCTATTCAAACAACTATTCAAAGTCCCTAGAGCTTTTTGTAAGGCTTGTTGCAAAACTTGTTGTCGGACCTGATTAATTGCTCTTTGTTTTTCAAAAAAAAGAGTTTCATTTTTGTAATTTTCTAATCGTTCCAAACTATTGCAAGTAGCATTAATCAAATTTACTTTTTCTCGTTCTATCTCGGAGTATCCATTCGTTCGATACTCATCTGCTTCGATTTCCACTTTCCGTAATCTAACCCGAGCTCTTTCGAGCTGTTCAATGGCTCTTTTACGTAATTCTTCTGAATTTCGAATAGTACTCAAGATCCTCTGTTTTCGCTTATCTAATAAATCATTTAATGAAAGTAGATTATCTTTCCATTCATTTCACAACTATCATATCTCTTCCCGAACCAAACATGAATCTTTCGATTCATTTGGCTCTCACGCTCAATTGTTTCTTTTATCTTTTCTTTGATTGATGGGCATTCCCCATATCTTTGAACGGAATGAGCCTATCCTCTCTTTTCTGTTCGTATATCGAAACTGATCTAACATCAGAATCTTAGGAGGACTCTTCAGACCAGACAAAAAATAAAAAATTGTCAGCAAAGTTGTTTCTTTATTTGTTCTTTATTTACAACTTATTTCCAAAAAGAAAAAAAAAGATTTTAAAGAAAAAAGAATTCTATTCTTTCTTCTTTATATGCTATGATAAATTAGATCAAAATTATAATAGATAATATATAATTGAATAGAATTTTGAACTTCATTATCATTATTATTAGAATGAGATTTCAATTTTTTTATCCAAAAAATTCTCTTTTTTATACAAATAGAATACATAGGTCGTCGATTCGGCAGTGGATAAAAAAAGGGGGGAGATACCCATCTTTCCAGTTAATGGTTCAAATAATTTTATCCATATGAGTGTTCTACATCGGATAAATTCCCAATTATTCCTTTTTTATCATCTTTAAACCTTTTTGTTACTAACGTAGCGGTAGAAAGAGTACCATACTATGCTGTGCCTGGACTTCAAACAATTTATCTTTAACCATGTAAAAGACCTCAACATTATTGGTTGATAGAGAAGAGAATCAAAGTTCATTTATCAATTAGTCACGAAATGCTATGGTTCTTACATATGATCTCTGAATGAAATCCAATTCCGAAGTAATTCGTCGAGATTATGCACCCTTTGTTCCTATTTCTGCTATAAAAAAGAATACATAAATATAAAGAAAGTGCAGCCGGTGAAATCCAACCTATTCTTGAAATACACAACTCGCACACACTCCCTTTCCAAAAAAAATCAATACACCCAGCACTACGCTTAGATTTATTGGATTTGTTGCTAAAATATCGGTATTAAGCTCGAAACTCCCAGCGGAGGGCCAGTGCTCCACGGAAACAAAAGAATCGGTTATATTTTTCATAAGCTCTCCCCTTATAGATAGGACTAACAAAGAACAGAGTTCTTTTTGTATCACTCCGCTTATTATTCTCAAATTTATTATTTATGGTTATGTTTTTATTCTACGATGAAATTAAACATTAAACAAAAGGATTTGCAAATAAAAGAGCTAATGCCACGACCAGTCCATAAATTGTTAAAGCTTCCATAAAAGCCAGACTAAGTAATAAAGTACCTCGTATTTTACCCTCTGCTTCTGGTTGTCTCGCAATACCTTCTACGGCTTGGCCCGCAGCAGTACCTTGACCGACCCCAGGTCCGATAGAAGCAAGCCCTACAGCCAATCCAGCAGCAATAACGGAAGCAGCAGAAATAAGTGGATTCATGGTAAGTTCCTCGCACCAAAAAAAGAAATGGTTAATGATACAACCAACCAATGAATTAGTACTTAATCTACTTATTTTTCTACTTCTACTTTTACTATTTACTACACTTATTTTTTCTTTTTTGATCTTTCTCACCAAAATCTATCGGGTCGAGGTAACTAAAAGCTCCAAATGGAATTCAGAATATTACTGAATTGTCAGAACTACTTCGATATACCGTTTTGACTTTCTACCTTATGTAATATGTATACAGTTTTAGTCATTGCGTTTCCTTGTTTAGAAACTATTCTATTCTTTCTCTTTCATTTTTCATTCAATTCACAATCACAGACAAAATAGAAAAAGGACTGATATGGAAATTCATCTAAATGCAGTGGACTAAAAAAAAAGAGATAGGGGTAATTACTATCTAACTAGTAAATAACATATACTTTTATTCTTCCATAACGTAAATCACCTGCACTTTTTATTCTATTAAATCGTATTCTGGAACCATTCTTCGAAACATACATAAGGATTTATACTCATAGGCATTACATATACATATATGTAGTAGGAGTCCCGACCCTTATTTCTCTTCCAAATTTCATCTATCTTTCTTCATATATACATACATGTAGCTATTTGCATTTTATTCTTCAACCTAGTGGATTATATTGAACCACCCTTGAATTGGGATAAGCTTCAAAAAAAAAACTATTTCGAAAGTTAGTCAATGATGACCCTCCATGGATTCACCTATATAAGCCGCAGCCAAAGTTGCAAAAATAAGAGCTTGAATACCGCTTGTAAATAATCCAAGAAACATGACAGGTATAGGAACTACTGAAGGAACTAAAGAAACAAGAACAACAACCACTAATTCATCAGCCAATATATTCCCGAAAAGTCGAAAACTAAGAGATAAAGGTTTTGTGAAATCTTCTAGAATATTAATTGGTAAAAGTATTGGAGTTGGTTGAATGTATTTCCCAAAATATCCCAATCCTTTTTTGCTAAGACCCGCATAGAAATATGCCACTGACGTGGGTAAAGCTAAAGCAACAGTAGTATTTATATCATTCGTGGGCGCAGCTAACTCCCCATGAGGTAACTTTATGATTTTCCAAGGTAAAAGAGCACCTGACCAGTTAGAAACAAAAATAAATAGGAACATCGTTCCTATAAAAGGAACCCAAGGACCATACTCCTCTCCAATCTGAGTTTTGCTCAAGTCTTGAATAAATTCAAGGACATATTCGAAGAAATTCTGACCGTCGGTCGGAATGGTTTGTGGATTTCGAACAGCTATGATGACTGAACCTAATAAGATAGCAATTACAACCCAAGAAGTGATAAGTACTTGGGCATGAATTTGTAAACCTCCTATTTGCCAATATAAATGTTGGCCTACTTCTACACCTGATATATCGTATAATCCTTTGAGTGTTTTAATGGAACATAGTATAAAATTCATATTGTCCTCTAACAGAAATCAAACTTCAAAAAAGTAATTATTTTGATTCAACCATCTCTTTCTCAATTCATCTATGTTCATTCATGAATTTAAGTTATGAATCGTATATTTCGGATACCAAGAAATCACATAAAAAAAATACCAATCATTTTATCTTTTCAATATTCTTCAATATTCAAAACATAGTTCAAACTCCAAAAGATGCAAACCAAAATAGTAACAATCAAAGAGAGTTCCGCAAAAACAAACTAATCTTCTTCTTTCTTCTTCTTAATGATAAGAGTAATGATAAGATATTCAACCATTTTTTATATAACTAGAACGGCCCTCACAAATTGCAGATACTAATTTTGTAAGAATCAATCGAATCGAAGCTATAGCATCATCGTTGGCCGGAATAGAAATATCTGCAAGATCTGGGTCACAATTTGTATCAATTAAACAAATCGTCGGAATACCCAAAATAACACATTCTCGAAGAACCGTATATTCTTCTTGCTGATCAACGATAATTACAATATCGGGTAATCCCGTCATATATTTGATCCCACCCAGATATGTTTGCAAGGTAGATAACTTTCTCTTCAACATTGCTGCGTCTCCTTTGGGAAGACGATTGAGTTTCCCCATCTTTTGTTCTGCTCTTAAGTCCCTGAATTTCTGAAGTCTTGTTTCTGTAGTAGACCAATTCGTTAACATACCACCAAGCCATTTTTTATTAACATAATGGCATCGAGCCCTTATTGCTGCTGATGCTACTAAATCCGCTGCTTTCTTTTTGGTGCCAACGATTAAGAATTTTTTCCCCCTACTTGCTGCATCAAAAACTAAATCGCAGGCTTCTGATAAAAAACGAGCGGTTATAGTAAGATTTGTAATATGAATACCTTTACGCTTTGCAGAGATGTAAGGAGCCATTCTAGGATTCCATTTATTAGTACCATGACCAAAATGAACTCCTGCTTCCATCATTTCTTCCAAATTGATGTTCCAATATCGTCTTCCCATTTTCCCACACTTTCTCTTTTTATTTTTTTTTCAAAGAGATTCATTACCTTGTGAAATAAATAATTGTTCCAACGGAACCTTTTACCAGGATTGACCTTTGATCTACGACCCAAACCATGAATTTCATTCTTTATTTTGGATTTCATTGATTACGAAATCCATAATTGGACCAGAGAGTTAAAGTAAAAAGAATGAACCTATTTTTAGGAATTAGTAAATTAAATTACGTAAATGATTGGTCTGATGTCTCATGGAAAGTGTTTGGGGAATAAGAACAAAATAATTCTCTATGGTGTAACAAAATATCTCTCATTTCCAACTCAAATAGATTCTTCCTTTTTATTTTCAAATGAATGTTTTTGTCTTGCTTTGAACGATGTACTAATTTTTTGAATCCGGTACCAACTGGTATAATCCCCCCCAAAACAACGTTCTCTTTCAGGCCTTTCAACCAATCAATACGACCTCGTAGAGCAGCTTTTGCTAAAACTCGAGAAGTTTCTTGAAAACTCGCTTCGGATATGAAACTTTGAGTATTCAGAGATGACTTCGTTATTCCCAATAAGATTGCCCGATAAAAGATCGCTTCGTCCAAAACGCGCCCTGCTCGCTCTGCTCGCAACAATCCAATAAGTTCCCCAGGTAAAAAAACATTAGACATTCCATCTTCTGAAACCAAAACTCTTGATGTTACTTGACGTACAATAATCTCTATATGTCTATTATGGATCTGTACCCCCTGGGATCGATAAACCTTTTGGATCTTATTAACCAAAGAGATACGACTTTGGGCTATGGTTAATTCAGCTCCAATCAAGAATCCCCAGGGGATCCCAAGAATTCTTCGAATACGTTCGTCCCAACCTTCAACTCTTCTTTCGAGGTTCATCGATATTGAATCAATCGAACGAACTTCTAAGATTTGTTCCACTTTTGGAAGACCTTGCGTTATGTCACCAGATCTCGATTTTTCATATATAAATGTAATTAATGTATTTCCTTCAGAAAAGGTTTCCCCATAATGGCCATGTACAGTTGCTCCTGGAGTGACCAAATAGGGCTTAGCTGATCTTATAACTAAAGAGTCAACATGAACAATGAAAATTTGACCAGATTTTTTTATGTGTGATCCGTATTTCAATAGACATACATTTTTACAAAGGAATTGTCCAAGGCTAATTATTGTCCATGCCTCTTCACAAGAATCGTGATGGAGAAAACACCAATTCGAATGGAATGAATTCCAAATGATGTTACTGCATGAATCAGGATTATAAATCCTACTATTTTCATCTAGGAAATAGTATTTAAATGGAAAAACTTGAAGCACTTGGAAAGTCTGTTGAAAATTTTCAAATAAAAAATCTTTCTTTAAAAAGACTTGATTATAAGTTCTTAAATAGTAAGATGAACAAAATTTTACTATTTTAGGTACAATAGTACCTAAAGGACCCAACAAATACCTAATTGGAGTCATGGGATCCGATTCTTTTGTCGTATTATTATATCTCGAAGTATTGAAGGGGCCAATTTGAGAACAATTGGATGATGACAAAATTATGAAAGATTGGCATTCCTTATTTCGATTCAACAACGTACCAAGAGTTCCCTTATGTTGGGGAAATGATTGAATCTTTGCCTTGGAATCAAAAGGATTTCTATGGGTACGATCTAATTCATTATTGGAAATAAATCCCGAACCTGCCGTATCATACCTTTTTTCGGTATACGAAATAGTGGACTTTACTAACTCAATTCGGATGAAATCACGAAGCAGATCATTTGCCCTTATTTCAACAAAAGAAGCATGAACCTCTTCTTCTATAGAACTCTTTTTTTCTTGGTCCCAAGTCAATACTAAGCAAGCCCGAACTAATTGAATACTTGTGTGAGAAATTCCTCGAATTGACTTGCCATTTCCATAAAGTATATAATTGACAATTCGAAGTTGGACATTATCCTTTTCTTGCAAGAGATCCTGAGAGAAAAGTGTTGCTAAATTTATCCCATCAGCTATTTCATATGTGACTACGGGCCGAACCAAAACAAAATACTTTTTTTTGGTAGGTGTAATCCGTTGGACATAGATCCAATTTTTCAATTTTTTTGATCCTTTAGAATTTTTTTTTTCCATTCCTGGTGGTATCAAAATGCCACTGTGCCTAGATATTTTATCCACCTCTCCAGAAAAATGAATATCTCCAGAAAATATTTTCAGTTCCATACTTTTTTTTTTTCTCTCCACTCGGACTAATCCACCTATTTGACTTCTTGTATTTATATTTAAAGCAAGTCGTGTATCTACTCCAATGATACTATTGTTCCGGACCATTATGGGCGAAGATCCGGGTAAAATATGCACTTCCTCGGGAATGAAAAAAAATCGATCTACTTTCATTTGCATTTGGTATTTCGGACTAAATTCTTTTGCTCCTCGATACTCAATCAAATCCTCTTTTTTTACGATTGAATCTACTTCGACAATCCCATATTTCGTAATTCCCGAACTGCTTCTTCTGTATCGCGGATCATCAAAATAAGCAATAATACTATTTCTACGTAAAATACCATTTATAGGTATTTGAATCGAAATACCAAAACAGGGTATTAGTTTCTTTTCTTGTTCTTGATCATATTGTAAGGGAATCACGAATCTATTTCTTCGCTTTTTCGCCAAGGAATTCTCTTGACGAATATAAGTAGAAGGATCTATGAGATTACAATGACCCTTGGATATAATTTGATAAGGTTTTGAATAATCAAAAATTTCCCTATATTTTTTACCAAAAGTATCCAACAATTTATGTCTTACTTGATCATTAGTCAGTGAGAGATCAAAGATATATCTTTCTTCGAGAGAAAAAGAATTAGCATTCATTTGATCTTGATCCTTGTGGAGTGAAAAAGACACTATATTGGATCTGCATAGACCTCCTGCTAATATCCATAAATGACTTGTTTTTGGTAATAAATGAACATTACTATATGGATATTCGGTCGCATGATAGCCATCAGTACTCCAGTGCATTTCTCCTTCTGACTCAGAATAAATATGTTTTTGAACTCTCTCTTTAAAATGAAAAGTGGACGTTCCGGTACGAATCTCGGCAATAACTTGTTCT